CATCAATTGCAACGATTCGATAGACGGCTCATTGGGATAGATATAGATGAACAATACCCCCCCTGGAACCGTATAGGAAGTTTTCTCCTCGTACGGCTCGAGAAAAAATGACTTAATTCGAAGTTTTGTCTATGTATCCAATTCTAATAAATTAAATAACAAACGGGCTTATAAAATCAATTAGACTACGATTCCAGTCTTTTTTCTTCCTGAAAAATGAAAAAGAAACCGCTCGTACTCATAACTCAAGTCGGATAACTCTCAAATAGCTCAAAGAAAAATCTTTAGTGAATTTCATTTATTGAGTAGTCTTTACTCCCTTTCGTTTATACCGGTTAAACGATTTCAAATTCTATTTGGATTCTTTAGTCGAATCCAGTTATTGAGACTATCGAAAGAATTAACAACTACAAAGGGTGTTTCCTTGTTTTTAAACCCTTTATTCCTATTTTGAATCATTGGGTTTAGACATTACTTCGGTGTTTCTTAATCTTTTCAAAGTGGCAGCAACATACCCTTTATTTCTATTTATTTTATTTCTTTCTATCAAAGAATCCTATGGACGGTTGATTCTAGTATGATACACGTTGAATCGCAAAATTTGGATCAATTTCAACAAGTTTTGCTTTTGAATTGGAAACTTGCTCGAATTGGATCCTTTCGATTGTCCATATATTTACGAAGTTGTTCCAGTTGATTGGCATTAACCCTAGATCCCTGCCCCTGAGAAATGAATTAATACTTTCGGTTCGAGCTCCATCATGAACTATTTACAACCCGACAAAAAACGAAGGGTTCCAGTGTAACAGAACAAACAATGTCGAGCCAAGAGCACCTCATTTCTAGACAAATCGAAAATGGTGGATGTAAAAATCCACAACGGGTTGTGTCCTTCAAGTCGCACGTTGCTTTCTACCACATCGTTTCAAACGAAGTTTTACCATAACATTCCTCTAATTTGGAACCGGTATGGAATTGATTCAATTACGGAATCATGAATAGTCATCGGTTCAGCTGTCCATAGACATCGCAATCTACACTTTTTCTTCTATATCTTCTATATATGAATATATAATACATGAAACAATATTTTTCTGAAAAAATCCTAGCAAGACAACATTTTTAACATATTTAACAGACTATATAGAATATATATAAACTAATAGAATATATATAAAATAGATAATAGAAAGAAAAAAGAAATCTATATCTATAATATATAGATATATATATGGAAATAATATATAAACGAATAAGTTTTGGAATCTGCATCTTCAAGTGACTTAATAAGATAAATTAAACGATTTCCTACTTTTTCAAAGATTCCACGTATAGGGAATCATTAAAAATATTTCTAAATGAAATTAACTATAATTAAAATTAAATTAAACATCATTTTTGAATTTATTTTAGTTTGATTGGGTTGGGTTTGAAGAAAATTGGACAATAAGCACCGCCTTTGATCTTTATAGGCGGATCGGTCTTTCTTTTTGAAGTGACTCATCACTAATTTCAAATAAAGATTTGAAATAGATCAAAGAAACGAAGAAAGAAATAAGATAAGAAGAAAAAAATCCTTTTTTTTCATGAGATGTATAAAAAAAATAATGTAAGTTAATATTTGCATTTTGATTCTTTTAATCAGATTACGAAAATCAAAATCGAACAAAAAATAGGTAAGATTTCTCCTATCTATTAGATAGACGGAACTGTTGTCACTATTTGTTGTTTGTTATAGATGTTTTATATCTACTATACTCTAGAATATGGGACTTGATCATTTGTTAATGAAATTCGAACAGACACAGATGTTTAAAGTAATATAGATTAACTGCTATCCACCCCCCCCACTTCCTTTTTAGATTATGTTATATTATGATAGGATTTATATGGGAATAATGGAGAAATGGATCCGTGCTGGGACGGAAGGATTCGAACCTCCGAATGGCGGGACCAAAACCCGTTGCCTTACCACTTGGCCACGCCCCATTTCAATTGCTAATTGACACTAAGAAACAATAATATTGTTATTGGTTGTTTGTCAACTCCAGCCCAAATAAATATCTAGAAAGATTCCATATCTATAGAATATAGATCTTCTAGATCTATAGAATAATAGAATAGACCGGTATTCGAATTTTGATACATATAGATACAGAATTCAACTGAATTTATTGATCATTACATAGAATTCAATTAAGATATTGTATGAAAGTATCGTTTCTTCTATTCTCCTTTGAGAATTGGAGGATTTTTGGTTGTATGTATTCAAAGAAAAAGAAGGATTTTTTGTCTACCTTATTGACATTTACTTTCTTTCTTTTTCCTTATATCAAAAATGCAACCAAAATGCAATTATCTCCAAGAACAAAATGTCTGTTATGCTTAATATCGTTAGTTTGATCTGTATTAATTCGCCCCTTTATTCGAGTAGTTTTTTCTTCGGCAAATTGCCCGAAGCCTATGCTTTTTTGAATCCAATCGTAGATGTTATGCCAGTCATACCTCTGCTTTTTTTTCTCTTAGCTTTTGTTTGGCAGGCTGCTGTAAGTTTTCGATAAGATCCTGAATAATAATATCCTAGAAAATACATGATTTCCTCGAGAAAAAATTATAACAATTGACAAAAACAAAATCAGATAAGTTTTAGAGTATGAACCCTCGATTCATACATTGAAATTCGTGAATAGTCGGCATAAATCAGGCTTACCCCCATTTCCTCGTTTTTGAGCCTTTTCCAGTCATCCAGTCAAAGACCCTAACCCTATTAGGGTCTACCACAATATCTAAATTTGGATATAAGCGCAAATTTCATTTTTGTTAATGAAAAACAAATGAATTTGTGACAATACATTTCTTGAAAAAACCTCATTTCTTGGTATCAAAATAGGATATGTGGTAAAAAAATGGAAGATCTATTCTCTTTTTTTCTAAAAAATCATCTTGGAGATTGTGTAATGCTTACTCTGAAACTCTTCGTTTATACCGTAGTGATATTTTTTGTTTCTCTCTTTATCTTTGGATTCCTATCTAATGATCCGGGGCGTAATCCTGGACGTGAAGAATAAAATACAAAAGGTTTCTTGATTCATTTTCAAATTTTCTTAGTATTTTCTCTATTCACACGTTTCACTAAGATTTTCAAAAAAAAAAAAAATAGAATATTAATATATAAATAAAATATAAATAAATAAAGTAACCAACGGAAACGGAAAGAGAGGGATTCGAACCCTCGGTACGAATAACTCGTACAACGGATTAGCAATCCGACGCTTTAGTCCACTCAGCCATCTCTCCCAAATGAAAAAGAGAATTACTACATTACACATAATCTAAAGAGTTTTTCTTTCTCTCGTTTCTTTCTCTATTCTATTATTTCTATATAGAGATCCACAAATCAGGAATTTCCTTTATCTAAAAGATGGACTCGAACGCGCCAACACTCGAACAAAAAAAAGAAGCAAGACCTCTTTGTGTTGATTTTGTTCGAAAGGCCCTTCTTATTCTCACGACCCGGCATGGTTAGTACCTAGCCGGGCTCTTTTTTTTTGTTCCAACAAATTATAGAGAAATAATGATTTATTTTTTTTTGAAAACAAAAAAGACTTTTTATTATTATATTCAATTCAATATAAAATATTCAAGCAACAACAAAAAGAAAAAATACTATTTCAATTATTTTCTTGTTAGATTTTACCCGAACTAAAAAAAACTATCGATTCTTCTACAATACTTTTTTGTGTTATGATTTTAATGTTTTTTTTGATCCGTATCTAACTTCTTCAGCGAAAACTTTAGTTATTTAATAATTTCAATTAAATAATTTTTTGGAGCCTCTTTTCCGAATCTCATTAAATTTGGATCTACTCGTGAAAAAGTTCAGCACGCTCCTTTTGACGATTCTTTGATAATCCTATCTTGATCATACTCAATTAACATGCTCGACAAAAGGTCCATTTGTATACAATAATCATATTGTAGCGGGTATAGTTTAGTGGTAAAAGTGCGACTCGTTCTATTAACCCTTATAGAGTTAAAGGGTCTTTCGGTTTTATTCATATTCCGATCAAAAACTTTATTTCTTAAGAGGATTCAATCCTTTACCTCTCAATGAGAAATTCGAGAAAAAATACGAATTCTCGTGATTTGTATCCATGAGTCACTTAATAAATTGAAAAATTGGATTATGAAATTGCGAAACATAATTTTTGAATTGGACCAAGACTTCCAATTGAATAAGTATGAGTAAAGGATCCATGGCTAAAGATAAAAAGAAACTTCTAATCGTAACTAAATCCTCCATTTTTTTCTAAAAAAATAAATTGGAGCAAAATAGCTATTCAGCGATGACTTTGGTTTACTAGAGACATCGGCGTATTGTTTTAGCTCGGTGGAAACAAAATCTTTTTCCTTAGGATCCTATGAAATAGAAATAGAGAACGAAGTAACTAGAAAGGTTGTCAGAATCACCTTCTCCTAGAAGGATCATCTAGAAAGCGATTCGTTTTGTCTGTATTCAAATAAAAAGCTGACGTAGGTGTTATGGGGATAATTTTGTTCGTTTTGTTCACCTCTTAGATCTAAGAATTTACTCACTTTCCATAAAGGAGCCGAATGAAACCAAAGTTTCATGTTCGGTTTTGAATTAGAGACGTTCAAAGAACTGAATCGACGTCGACTATAACCCCTAGCCTTCCAAGCTAACGATGCGGGTTCGATTCCCGCTACCCGCTTTTTCTTTTTTTTTTCGAAATATTCTATTAGAATTCTATTCTAGAATATAGATAATACATTATGACTTGATATTTGATTATGATTAGTGAATCGTTGAATATACAATTCCAAAAATTCTCTCACATATAATCCGATTTTTATGTTTTCAACTCAAGAAAAATACGAAAAAACCGGAATGAACGGCGTCCATTGTCTAATGGATAGGACAGAGGTCTTCTAAACCTTTGGTATAGGTTCAAATCCTATTGGACGCAATTTATTTCCAT